TATCAATTTATGCCTAATTGCTCCACATATAGTCCCTCTAACCACATTTTCCAAACGAATCAGAGCCAATCCGAATTGATCTTGTAAGAGATCCGCTACAGAACGAATACGTTTATTTTTTAAATGATTCATATCGTCAAGTGTACCCATTCCAAATTTCATTCCAATCAAACGATCTGCAGCTGCCAATATATCTCGCGGTAACAAAAATGTATTGTTATGAGGTATATCAAGATTCAGTCTCCGGTTCATATTTAATCGGCCAATCCTTCCTAATTCACATCTTTGTTGAAAGAATTTCTTTTGTAATTCCTTACATAAGGATTCAGAAAATACTGGATCTCCGCCTACACAAGTAAACTGTTGATAAAACTCCAAAATGGCATTTTCCTTTGACCCTATTTTTTTTTTTTCCTTATCATTTAGAAAAGATAAGAAAATTTCAGGGTAGCACACATTCTCTAAAATTTCTCTTAGATTCAAACCCATAGCTGATGATAAAACTAGAATAGATATTTTCTGTTTCCTACTCACACGAGCCCATATCCTTGCTTTTCTATCAATCTCTAATTCTACTCTTCCCCCCCAATCTGATATTATGGTGCCGGTATAGACCGAAATTCCGTTATGATCCAATTCTGACCGGTAATAGATACCGGGACTTTGCAATATTTGATTGATCACAATTCTGTATATTCCATTTATTATAAAAGTTCCCAGGGAATTCATTAGAGGAATGTTTCCAATAAAAATTGTTTGTTCTTGCGTATCCCTACTGGTTTTCCAAATTAATCCCGCGGATACATATAATTCAGAAGAATATGTAAGTGATTCATATACAGCATCTCTTTCTTTTATCAACGGCTCTACTAATTGATATGTTTCCACAAATAATTGAAATTCAATTTCTTGATCTGTATCTTCAATTTTTGGAAACTTAGAAAATTCTTCTCTTAAGCCCTGATCAATGAACCTACAAAATCCTTCAAATTGTATCTGATTAAATCCAGGTATTGTAGACATTCCCTCATTTCCATCCCCGAGCATTTAAATTTCCCGTTTATTAAAAAAATCCCATTATTGGGTCGTTTTTCATTCAATTATATGGATCGACGATCTAGCAATGATGAAATTTAGATTTTGTTTACAGAATCACATAAAATTTTATCTAACTCCATAGATGGATATGGAATGTATGAAATACGTATGAACGGAGGAATAAAGATAATTTTATACTCAAATTCGAATTTGCAACAGATATAACTGGAAAGGAATTTAGAAATTCCACTTAACTTAGACTTAGGAAATTTTGTATAGAATAGCCAAACAAAAAGTGATTCAATTTCCACCATTATTATGATATTACTTATTCCAATATGATTGATTGGATACTAGTAAAGGATTTGGGATTTCATCTTTCGATGAGATAAAGAAGTAATAATTAGAAACAATATAAAGTTTATTTTTTAGCACTTAGCTTTTTCGTGGATTTCATTGTATTGTTTAGTTAAAAAAAATTAGTTAAAAAAAAAAGAATTCGCATAGAATAGATATTTTTTATCTATTTTTTTAATCGAGTTCATATAATACGATTGCAGCGCGGAAGAAGGCTTATTAAACATACGCAGACATAACTATAGCTATTTGTATATATATACATCTCTCCTTTTACGGCAGTTCTATTTTGGACAGCGCATGTCATACTCTCTCAAAATTTCTATTACATTTTTCATTGAATAGAAATTTTCCTATAGGAATCATAGACAGGTAAGATATCAGATTAGATATCTGTGTAAAAATTTATGTTCTAGGGTTTACATATACTCATAATTGTTGTTATAATTTAAATTGAGAAGAATTTTTTTTGAATCAATACTGATTGGGTACATATCCAATTTTGATTTTCTTATATCATTAGCATTAGGGAAATGCAATTTTAGATTCAAATCCAAGAATCGTTCATAAATTCACAGTCAATAGTTAATGGTTCCAATTTGTCCTTAATTTTTGCTTTTGTGATTGAAAATTCACTTTTCTTTTCATTTCAATAGACAATAGAAGGGGGAAAGAATTTAGATAGTGTGTGTTTTGAGATACTATACAAAATTAATCGAAAAGATAGATCCAATCAAAAAAAGGAAGGATTTCTTTTTAGGAATTTAGGAATAAGAAAAATGGGATTCAAGATGCAAGTACAAAAAAAAAAAAGGAAACCCCCTCCAAAAAAGGGGGGTATTTCCGTCTATTTGGGGTCGCCTTGGCGGCATGGCCGAGCGGTAAGGCGGGGGACTGCAAATCCTTTTTCCCCAGTTCAAATCCGGGTGTCGCCTGATTAACAAAAGGCACAAAATACCTTCTTCCCTTTTGCTGATAGAACTTCCCTCCAACAGAAGCACGCGGAGGAAAAGGCATTTTGATACTTCCTTGATTCTAAACATCGGAAATTTCTGTTCTCTAAAGGGCTGTAAATTCTTGCATCTAGGATTCAAGGAAAGTTTATAGTGGTGAAAGGGAATCGGTAAATCTTGATATAATAGTCCTTTCACTACTAATGCAAGGTCTACTGATTGAGTCTTGAATTAGATTGGATAGCGGGACAGGGAATCTAATTAGTAGTTGTTGAAAGGGTGAAAGATTTTTTGTATACAAACTCATGAGAATTCCTGAGTACTCAGGAATTCAATCAATCGAATAGTGATTGAATGGATAATTGGCTTTTACTTATACATATCTATTTTTTATTTTTACTTTTTATTTTTATAAAATTATTTTTATAAAAAGTAAAAATATATTTTTATAAAAAGTACAAATATATATCAAATATACAAATATATAGAAAGTACTAAAAGAAATTCTTTGTTTTTTTTAGGTAATTCCTAATCAAGAATGGAATAGGAATGGAATAGACTGTCTTCCAATTGTTTTACAGAGACAATTGGGAGAATTCGATCAAATGGAAAAAGGGGTATGTAAAAAAAAAGAGGAGTCTATTATTCTTATATAATAGATAGTGATCTATCTTGATTCTATCTTTTTTTTTTATTTTTGACTTAATGAAAAGCAACCAACGAAAACATAACTCTTTTTTTTTCTTACATTTTAGTAACATTTTATTGATACTTCCAAGGGTGTTGCTGCCTATTTTGTTTATACTAAAAGTTTTTCGATTCTACTAGCAATCATATAAGAACTTCTTAGAATTAGTTGGATTTTTTGGATTGTTTCATCAATATATTGAAGAGAATCTTTTTTTTTTTGACTCTGTGCCAGTGATTCTACTATTATTAGTGGTGAACAATAATGGAAAAATTCCTTCATATTCATAGAGATAGAGGACATAATTTACATGGATATAGTAAGTCTCGCTTGGGCTGCTTTAATGGTAGTCTTTACATTTTCCCTTTCGCTCGTAGTATGGGGAAGAAGTGGGCTCTAGGGGTACTACTAATTGAGTTGAGAAATCAAACTGTATCAATTGTTTTATAGAGCATTCCGTAAAGATTTTTGAATTTAACTGTTTAAATTGAATTTAATTCAATTATTTAATTCAATTTCTAAATTCTTAAAAATTTAGAAATTGAATTAAAAATATCTTCATTTCAAAATTCTATTGGATTTGAGTGAAGTAATGTATTCTATAAATAATATATGAATAATACCCTTTTAATCATAATCAAACAAATATTTCAACGATTCTCGTGTTCATATTTCGAAAGTCAAAGGAATACAAATGATAGGAAATTTATTCCAACCAAATTCTTCCTATTTCGATAACCTGGTTCTTACCAGAGTTATATATGAACAATGAGGAAGAACAGAACCCCCCCCCTTTTTTTTTTCTTTATTTTTGTTTGCCTCTTTCCTGTTCAAAGAGAAAAGAAAGCCGTTCTTTTATTTTATTAAAGAAAGTAGTTCTTTTATTAGTTATTAAATCTTTTATTAGTTATTAAAAATGATTAAATTAAGTGAATTTTCTATGGGAAATAAGATAGACATCGTGATTCTCCAATGAGATACTACGCATACTAAGATATTTTCTTGCTTACTGCTTGGTTTAGTATTTGTTTTATTATTTAAGAAATTAGCTTTATGCTATACCTTATTGACTTGACTCATTTCATATCATGATTCAAAGGTTAAAAATCGGCAGAGTTTACTAATCCTTTTCGTTGAAATCTTAAAAAATTTTTATAGAATTCCTTTCCTTGGATGATCTGTCAACTGCTTAATCAATTACTTCTTCGAAATGCTAAAAAAAGATTTCTTGATTTTCTTTTATTAATATAAATATATATCTAGATTTTTTTCCTTTTCATTGATTTTATTCTTTCGGTAGATGCCGGGATTCATATTGAAAATAATCAGAAATCTCGGATCAGAATCTTATATATATTATAAAAGGAAGAGTAAGAGTTTCCTTTCGACTATTTCAGATTAATTGGAATCAACACAAATCAAATAGATGAAGAAATAGAATTGGGATGTTATATACATTACATATAGATAATTCATATCTAGATATATGACTAGGAGAGATGATATTCTAGATTAATTTATATCTATATTAAGCCTATATCTTTATACAGTACAACTTTATCCACTAGAAAAACTAGATTTGATAGTATGATAGAAAGAAATATATTTCTTTCTATCATACTATCAAATCTCATAGGATACTGCTAATTCTAGTCCGCTCATTTCATCTAAGACACAAAATAGGAATCCTTTTCATTTTATTTCTTCAATCATTGATATTGATAAGAACTAAGAAGTCAAGTTTCGGTCAAATTAATCACCTTGACTAACTGTTTTTACGTATATTATAAGTAAAAAAGCAGTAGGAACTAGAATGAACAGTGCAGTAGCAATAAATGCAAGAATATTTACTTCCATAATCTCATCGTTTCTTTTTCTTTACTTCGCAATAACTCGGGATTTAATCCCATAGAGATAATAAATCTTTCGCCTCTAAATTCAATGGGATGAATTCCATCTCGATGATATCGAGTCTGATCAATATCATGAATAACAATATCTGGGCTATCAAATCAATTCATCGTCGAGAATTGAATAGTATAACATAGAAAGATTGTTTATCCATACCGAATTCAAAAATGGATTCTTGATTCAATTGATAATTTCTTTACTTTGCTTTATTTATCATATTCTTTCCTTTCTATAAAATTATCGCCTTAATCATCTGACGAAGTATCATGTAACCCCCCTCCCCTTTCCACTTACATTGGTTACAACCAAATCCAAACAAACAATAAAAACGAAAGAGAGAAAGGGGAGTTAAGTTCTAAACTCCTTTTTTAATGATCTAATCTTATTGAAAAAAAAAAATAAATATAAAATAGAAATAATGAAATAATAGAAAATCCAATAGAAATAATATAAATAAAAATAGAAATAAATAAAATAATATTAGAAATAAAAAAATAAATAATAAATTAAGAATAAATAATAAGAATAAATAATAAATAATAAGAATGATGCCTTTTGGAATGAAATTGTGCTAGTTGTCCCTTTTCTACGAAAAGGGAAAGGGTAGAGATGAATTGATGTATTTTTTTATTAGATTGTTGGATTTGGATCCGTCGGGACTGACGGGGCTCGAACCCGCAGCTTCCGCCTTGACAGGGCGGTGCTCTGACCAATTGAACTACAATCCCGAGGAAATGCAATAAAGTGTACAGCATACATATTCTTATGATTTTTTTTAAACCCTTTCTATTTAGATTTTAGATTTGAATCACCGCCTTGGAACAGAAATGGGAGTGGTATATTGATATCCACAGGGATATCCGCTTTAGTGATAAAAAAGGGGACAGGGATTGCTAGTCATCTTTTCGTTATTTCAAAAATCAAAGTTGATTGATAATAAAAAAAACTTTTCAAAGACTCTTTTTTTCTTTACACTACTCTTTTTCTTAAACTTTATACTTACAAATCCTGATCTGAATCTAGATCATTAGCAAGATCAGAATTTATGAGAAAAAAAAAAAATAAAGCAAATAAAATAAAGAACAGGTAGAAATATATCAGAAATTTTGACCCATATCAGGCATTTCGAGAGAACAAAGGGGTTATATCATTTCATGGCAGATCAGTGAATTATTGGGCCGAGCTGGATTTGAACCAGCGTAGACATATTGCCAACGAATTTACAGTCCGTCCCCATTAACCGCTCGGGCATCGACCCAGGAAGAATCAATTCCAGACTTATTAATAATCCATGATCAACTTCCTTTCGTAATACCCTACCCCCAGGGGAAGTCGAATCCCCGCTGCCTCCTTGAAAGAGAGATGTCCTGAACCACTAGACGATGGGGGCACATTTGCCCGACCTCCATCATACTATGCTCATAGTATGAACAGTTTTTTGAAATTGTCAATATAACGAAATGGTATGACTAGATTCAAAGAATCTTTCCGTCTTTCATGATTCCATAGAATTTTTTGATTCTTATATTCATATTCATAAAATATTCATTCTAATCACCAGTATCCATTATACTATCCAATTATATTATCCATTATAATAAATCCATTATAATAAATTTATCCATTATAATTAATATAATTAATATACCATTATTTATTCTAATATCTATTAGAATATATAATTAATTAGAATTTAGAATATATAATTAATTAGAATATATAATTAAGAATATATATAGAATTATATAATTAGATATATAATTAGAATTGAATTAGATAATTAATATGATATTAGTATTCTAATTAATATTTTAATATTTAAAATTATATTAATATTCTAATTCTATACTATTCTAATTCTATACTATATAAATTCTATACTATATAAAACAGTAGATAAAATATTAGAATTATATATATAAATAAAAATAAAAAATAAAAAAATAAATAGAATTATATATATAAATAAAAATAAAAAATAAAAAAATAAATAGAATTAAAATTAAATAATTATAAAAAAAAATAGAATTCTAAATAGAAAAAAAAAATAAATATAATACGAAAGATTCTTTCAGGGAATAATTGATCCGCCGTAAAGCCAGAAAATAGGGTTAAACCTCATTTCTTTCGCTTTCATTCGTTAATTCACTCATTGTTAAAATAAACAGGAATATCTCTCTCTCACACTAAACCAGTAATTTAACAAATGATAAATCTGAAAATCTGGAGGCATCAACAAGTTATCCAATTTTTTTTTAAGAATGTAATTTGGTTCAGGGAACAAATAGAGTCTTTTCATCAGTGATTCGATGAAATATCTTGGATCTATGTTGAATTGCTAAATAAACCAAATGAATTTCGTTATGATAGTGGTCAATCCAATTAAGTTGGGCCTTGTAAATTTTATTACATTGATATTTATCAAATTCAATACCAATAAACCACCTTGTTACCTATATTCACTAGTTTAATCACTAGGTAAATCAAATCTCTCGCTTATGAATGAACTACTATGGGTCGACTCCTTGTAATTAGTCCTGTACTTAGTATAAT